AATAATCCAAATCCAACAAGATAGCAATCCCCCAATATCTTGTTCTTAGAACAAGATATTGGGGGATTGCTATCTTCAAAAATTCATATACATATATATGTATACAAATTTTATAGTAGACTAATATACTAAGACTTAGACTTTTCTGACTTATCTTATACTATACTTCACCTAAGCACTTATCATTCATTGGCGGGGGAGAACTTTTATGATAAAGAACGAAAATTCGGATAGAGAAGCAAACGTGTTAGCTCAACATATATGTATGTCTGTTTTCAAAGCACGAAGAGTAATTGATCAGATTCGCGGACGTTCTTATGAGGAAACACTCATGATACTGGAACTAATGCCTTATCGGGCATCTTATCCAATCTTAAAATTAGTTTATTCTGCAGCAGCAAATGCTAGTCATAATATGGGTTTGAATGAAGCTGATTTATTTATTAGTAAAGCTGAAGTCAATAGAGGTGCTATTGTGAAAAAGTTAAGACCCCGGGCTCGAGGGCGTAGTTATATGATAAAAAAAACCACTTGCCATATAAAGATTCTTTTAAAAGAAAAATAGAGATTTTTGATTCATCTAAATTCATCTAAATAAATATAATTTAGATTCCTATTTATAAAAAAATGGATGGAAAAATAATAGAAAAATATGGGACAAAAAATAAATCCACTTGGTTTCAGACTTGGAACAACTCAAAGTCATCATTCTTTTTGGTTCGCAAAACCAAAGAATTTTTCCATGGGCCTACAAGAAGATGAAAGAATACGGAATTGTATTAAGGACTATGTAAAAAAAAATAAGAGAATATCCTCAGGTTTCGAAGGAATTGCCCATATAGAAATTCAAAAAAGAATAGATTTGATTCAGGTCATAATCTATATTGGATTTCCCAATTTATTAATAGAAGGACGAACACGGGGAGTCGAAGAATTACAGATGAATGTACAAAAAGAGTTTCATTCTGTAAACCGGAGACTCAACATTGCTATCACAAGAATTGAAAAGCCTTATGGACAACCTAATATTCTTGCAGAATATATAGCTTTACAATTAAAAAATAGAGTCTCATTTCGAAAGGCAATGAAAAAAGCTATTGAATTAACTGAACAAACGGGTACAAAAGGAATTCAAGTGCAAATTGCAGGGCGTATCGACGGAAAAGAGATTGCACGTGTCGAATGGATCAGAGAAGGCAGGGTTCCCTTACAAACAATTCGCGCTAAAATTGATCACTGTTCCCATACAATTAGAACTATCTATGGAGTCTTAGGCATCAAAATTTGGATATTTGTAAACCAAGAATAAGAAAATAATAATAATGGACCTTTCTTTATCTCGCCATTCTGCTCATCGATAGAAAAAATTTAGAAACTATTTTCTTCTTTTTATTTTTTTTTTCTTAATCAAAGAAAAACGAACAATTATAATTCTATAAGGTTAAATAAAAATTTGATTTACCCTTTAATTTAATTTATATTTTAGTATAATTGCTATGCTCAGTGTGTGACTCGTTAGTTTTTTATTTAGAGTTGAGAATTGAGATTGAAAAAAAAACAAGCTGACCCCACTATAAACTTAGTAACTATCAAAACTAAAGAAACTCAAAACTAATAACCAACTTATTGCTTCGTATTGTCGAGATCCTAAGAAACAGTCACTATATGACTGAATCGATCATATAGTTGTAGCAACTGAAATTCTTTTCCTAAAAAAGAAATATGATTCTGAATTGTGAAAAAAAAAGGGATGTGGAAAAATGGAAGGATGATAGAAAGAGAGAATAAAGATCTCAATGATATATGATTCCCATATGTATGGTTTATGAAGAATTACCCCATAAAAAAGGCAGTGTTATAAAGCATCAACATCAATATACAATAAAAATACAAAATATACAATTCCAATATAATAAGAAATATACAAATAAAAAAGAGAAATAAAATAGAAACATAGAAGAAAATAGAATAAATATAATAAAAGAAATGAAATTAAAATAAGAATCTAAATAATCTAATAAATATGTATAATATAGTCTATTATGTATCTAATAAGATAGAAATAGATAAAGAAATAATAAGATATCAAATATCAAAGATAGAAAAATATATAATATAAAAAATAGAAAATAGAGAATAATTGAATCGAGCTTCGGGTTAAGAAAAACTGAGGAGATTGACTCGGAAACAAATAACAGATTTTGTTGAGAGCTCCATTGCAGAGTTCAGGCCTAAGCATTAATGGAGAAGCTATGGGAACGATGGAACCTGTGACTACATAGGATTTTATTGAAAACAAATCAATCCTAATGATTCATTGGGTAGGATGGCGGAATGAACCAAGAAAAAATGGATTTCTTCTGAAGGGTCATGAATTGACCCTACAAATGAAGGAGGAAAGAGTCAATATTCGCCCGCGAACCCTTTCTTTCTTTTTATTTAATTGAAGAATTTCATTTATTGGATGACTATTGGCGTGATTCAATAGAGGTAAAGTAAAATAATTTATAAATCTTGATAAAAGAAAGAAGCATTGTATATAAACAAACACGCCTAGTTATCTAGTTATATATACAGCTACCTATGTAACAAATTCAATATCAAAAAAAATTAGTATATTCTTTCTTTTGATAGAGAATGAAATACATAAATACATGTATATATGTAATATTATTGAATCATTTCATTCGCGAGGAGCTGGATGAGAAGAAACTCTCATGTCCGGCTCTGCAGTAGAGATGGAATTCAGAAACAACCATCAACTATAACCCCAAAAGAACCAGATTTCGTAAACAACATAGAGGTAGAATGAAGGGAATATCTTGTCGAGGCAATCATATTTGTTTTGGCAGATATGCTCTTCAGGCACTTGAACCTGCTTGGATCACAGCTAGACAAATAGAAGCAGGGCGAAGAGCAATGACACGATATGCGCGTCGTGGTGGAAAGATATGGGTACGTATCTTTCCCGACAAACCTGTTACTGTAAGACCTACAGAAACACGTATGGGTTCGGGCAAGGGATCCCCCGAATATTGGGTATCCGTTGTTAAACCGGGCCGAATACTTTATGAAATGAGTGGAGTATCAGAAACTGTAGCCAAAGCTGCTATGGAAATAGCTGCATGCAAAATGCCTATACGAACTCAATTTGTTATTTCAGGATAGGTAAACAAAAGTAAAAGAAAAAGGAGTATTGAGAATGAAAAAACAACCACGGATTTATTTATCTCTGGACAGACAATATTTCTTTTTTCCCTTATCCCTTGCATTGAAATAAGAGATTCAAATAAAAATGATATGATTCAACCTCAGACCCTTTTGAATGTAGCGGATAACAGTGGAGCTCAAGAATTGATGTGTATTCGAATCATAGGAACTGGTAATCACCGATATGCTCATATTGGCGATGTTATTGTTGCTGTAATCAAAGAAGCAGTGCCCAACATGCCTCTAGAAAGATCAGAAATAATTAGAGCTGTGATTGTACGCACGTGTAAAGAACTCAAACGTGACAACGGCATGATAATACGATATGATGACAATGCAGCGGTTATCATTGATCAAGAAGGAAATCCAAAAGGAACTCGAATTTTTGGTGCGATTGCTCGGGAATTGAGACAGTTGAATTTTACTAAAATAGTTTCATTAGCACCCGAAGTATTATAGATGAAAATAGGCTATATCCTATCTATATATAGAATAGAATATTCAAATATCTGAAATAGATCCGATTAATAGATTGTGTCTCATGCATATACTTTAAATTTCTAATAATTTTTTAGAATTGAATAATTTCAAAAAAAAAATTCAATAAAAAATAAAACAAAAAAGAAGCATGTTGATTATATCAAAATGAGGAGGCACCAATAACTATAGTTCGTCATGGGTAGGGACATTATTGCCGATATAATAACTTCTATAAGAAATGCTGACATGGATCAAAAGGGAAGAGTTCAAATAGTATCTACTAATATCACTAAAAACATTGTGAAAATACTTTTACGAGAAGGTTTTCTTGAAAACGTTCGAAAACATCAAGAAAGTCAAAAAAAATTCTTGGTTTCAACCTTACGACATAGAAAGACTAGGAAAGGTAATAAAATAATTTTAAAGCGTATCAGCCGACCTGGTCTACGAATCTATTCCAACTATCAACGAATTCCTAAGATTTTAGGTGGAATGGGAATTGTAATTCTTTCTACTTCTCGAGGTATAATGACAGATCGAGAAGCTCGACTAGAAAAAATTGGAGGAGAAATTTTGTGTTATATATGGTGATTCTCCTCGGGTACCCTAATTTTCTCTCGAACTTACTATTTGTAAAATAGAGAAGAGAAGTGAATTATAGAACTCTTCCTCTATTAGTTGATACTTAAAGGGGGTTCCCTGGAATGAAAGAACAAAAATTGATTCATGAGGGTTTAATTACTGAATCACTTCCCAACGGTATGTTCCGAGTTAGGTTAGATAATGAAGATCTAATTCTAGGTTATATTTCAGGGAGAATCCGGCGCAGTTTTATACGTATACTACCCGGAGATAGAGTCAAAATAGAAATGAGTCGTTATGATTCAACCAGGGGACGTATAATTTATAGACTTCGCAAAAAAGATTCGAACGATTAGATCATTCTTATTAGATCATTCTTTTAAACATCCTTTTCGTAGGGATATAATTCGAAGTTAAAAAATGCAATAAACTGATTTTTGTTTCCAAAAAAATAGATTCAGAATGAAGGTAAGGAATTCTAAATATGAAAATAAGGGCTTCTGTTCGTAAAATTTGTGAAAAATGTCGCTTGATTCGTAGGCGGGGGCGAATTATAGTAATTTGTTCCAATCCGAGACATAAACAGAGACAGGGGTAATCCTTCTCAAGTTCTAAATCAAGAACTTTTTAAAAGAAAAACCCATGTACATGTAAAAAGAAAGAAGAATGGATTCGTTTTCATATGAAATGGATATCCCCGTATCTTTCTGTAGATTTCTGATTCTTCTTTCTTTTTATTTTATTCTTATGAATATGATATAATAAAATATGACAAAACCTATAGCAAAAATTGGTTTACGTAAGAATGCACGCATTGGTTCAAATAAGAATGAACGTAGAATACCAAAAGGAGTTATTCATGTTCAAGCGAGTTTCAACAATACTATTGTAACTGTTACAGACGTACGAGGTCGGGTAGTTTCTTGGGCTTCCGCAGGTACCTCTGGATTCAGAGGCACAAGAAAAGGAACACCCTATGCTGCTCAAGCCGCAGCATTTAATGCTATTCGTACATTAGTTGATCAGGGTATGCAACGAGCAGAAGTTATGATAAAGGGTCCAGGTCTCGGAAGAGATGCGGCATTACGAGCCATTCGTAGAAATGGGATGCTATTAAGTTTCGTACGTGATGTAACACCCATGCCGCATAATGGATGTCGCCCCCCTAAAAAAAGACGTGTGTAGAAATAAGAATTAAAGAGATTCCAAGAGAAATAAATGATTCAATGATCTGATCCAATAATCATAAATAAAAGAAAAATAATAGTATGGTTCGAGAAGAAGTAGCAGTATCCACTCGAACACTACAGTGGAAATGTGTTGAATCCAGAGTAGACAGTAAGCGTCTTTATTATGGTCGTTTCGTTCTGTCCCCGCTTATGAAAGGTCAAGCCGATACCATAGGTATTGCCGTGCGAAGGGCTTTACTTGGAGAAATAGAAGGAACATGTATCACACGTGCAACATCTGAAAATGTGCTGCATGAATATTCTACGATAGCAGGTATTGAAGAATCAGTACATGAGATTTTAATAAATTTGAAAGAGATTGTACTGAGAAGTAATCTCTATGGAGTTAGGGACGCATCCATTTGCGTCAGGGGTCCCAAATACATAACAGCCCAAGATATCATCTCACCGCCTTCTGTAGAAATAGTTGACACGACACAGCATATAGCTAACCTGATAGAACCAATTGATTTGTGTATTGAATTACAAATCAAGAGAGATCGCGGATATCGTATGAAATCCACAAACGACTCTCACGATGGAAGTTATCCTATAGATATTGTATCCATGCCTGTTCGAAATGCGAATCATAGTATTCATTCTTATGGGAATGGGAATGAAAAACAAGAGATACTCTTTCTAGAAATATGGACGAATGGAAGTTTAACTCCTAAAGAAGCACTTTATGAAGCTTCTCGTAATTTGATTGATTTATTGATTCCTTTTCTACATGCAGAGGAAGAGGACATGAATTTCGAGGAAAATGAAAACAGATGGAATCTACCCTTTTCCTTTCAAGACAGATTCACTAATCTCAAGAAAAACAAAAAAGGAATTCCATTGACATGTATTTTTATTGACCAATCAGAATTGTCTTCCAGGACCTATAATTGTCTCAAAAGGTCCAATATACATACATTATTGGACCTTTTGAGTCACAGCCAAGAAGATCTTATGAAAATGGAATATTTTCGCATCGAAGATGTAAAACAGATATTGGGTACTCTACAGAAGCATTTTGCAATCAATTTACCTAAGAAAAAGTTTTCATTTTAAATCCATTGGAATTTTGTCATTTTTAGAAATAAAAAAGAATAGAATGAGTTTTTAATCTCCGACACGGTCCATATATTTGCAGAATAGATCATAATAAGATTGATGTATCTAAGGAAGATCCAGAAGGGGATCTTCCTTAGATACCTATGTCGTGGTATTTCACGGTTGAATCAATTTGAAAAAGACCTAAAGTTAGGGATTTCTCAATAGGTAAAGTTGCTCCGATACCTAACCAAAGAGCTACTGCGGTACCGATCAAAAAGACTGTTGTAGCTACTGGACGACGAAATGGATTTTGGAATTTATTGACATTCTCCAAAAAAGGTACTGTCAATAATCCTATTGGTACTGAAACCATTAAAAGAACACCCAATAACTTATTGGGTACTGTGCGAAGTATTTGAAATACGGGAAAGAAGTACCATTCGGGTAATATTTCCAACGGAGTTGCAAACGGATCCGCCGGTTCACCGATCATTGACGGCTCTAGAACTGCTAAGCCCACATTACATGCAATAGTGCCTAGAATTACTACTGGAAAAATATATAAAAGATCATTGGGCCATGCAGGTTCTCCATAATAATTATGTCCCATCCCTTTAGCCAATTTAGCTCTTAATACAGGATCATTCAAATCAGGTTTCTTTGTTATTTGGATAGGTGAATCCTTGTGGATCCATCCCCCAAAGGAACCGGACATGATAATTTTTTATCATCCGGCTCGAGCAAGAATCAAAATAATTACAGAAATAGATCCATAGAAGATCTATATTTCATACATATCTACATATAGAGTGACTCTATGTAATAAAAGATTTATCAAATTCCATTTACCCGAGTTGCAACGATTCATTGCAAAGAATTCAGTTCTGGCAACAAGGAAATGCTCAATATCCAAGTAGGCTTACAAATTCGATCATGATCAAGTGCTTTTTGGATTGTCTCATGTCTTTTGGTTGGTATTTATCCCCACAACATCTCGATTGTATTACATACAAAAATACAAAGTTTTTACTTGTTACTAATAAAGTCTAGCCCCTGTTCTTCCTTAGATCCCTTATTTCACTCCGATAGTATCATAGATCAGGGTCGATGCAGAGGAAATGAATGCATCTACATACTATAAAAAACTTACTAAGATTACTATCAAATTAATACGAAATACTAATACTATCAATTAATTATAATAAAATGACTAAAAAAAAAAAAAGAAAAATCAAACAAAGTGGAATAAATAGAACATTGGATCATTCCACATCGCTTATTCTAGGGATCTTACGGAGCCTGTTCATGCATGACATGATTCGGGTATGATCATAGAAAATATTCTCCTCAAGCGAACCGGCCTATCCTATGCTACATAAAGGGACTGACGTGATGGTTGGATGCGGAGACACATTGGGTTGTGAATTCCAACGTGGCGGATAAAATCATATATCCGCATGGGCCAATCAATAGTTCAAGTCACACACTCCCATAATCCATCCTCTTTTAGGAAAATATACTTCAACTATTCGATTCGTATCAAATAAACAATACTTCAGAGTTGAATAGAAGTATCCAAATAACATGTCTTATTTTTAAATAATCCATATTTGTAGCAATGAAAGACTCTTGTTCCTCCCCGATATGATAAATTACAAATATCTAGGATCTGCCTTCTCTATAAAGGACCCGAAATACCTTGCTTACGTATCATTGGAAAATGCATTAACATAAATACGGCAGTAAGAAGAGGCAATACAAAAGTATGTAAACTATAAAAACGAGTCAAAGTGGATTGGCCCACACTAGCACTTCCACGTAATAATTCTACCAAAGGCGATCCTATTATAGGAATAGCTTCAGGCACGCCTGTTACAATTTTTACTGCCCAATAGCCAATTTGGTCCCGAGGTAAGGAATAACCAGTTACGCCAAAAGATGCGGTCAATACAGCCAGAACCACCCCTGTAACCCAAGTTAATTCGCGGGGTTTTTTAAACCCACCCGTAAGATACACACGAAATACGTGCAAGATCATCATTAGAACCATCATACTTGCTGACCATCGATGAACTGATCGAATTAACCAACCAAAGTTGGCCTCAGTCATTATGTATTGAACAGAGGAAAAAGCCTCTGTAACAGTTGGACGATAGTAAAAGGTCATAGCAAAACCCGTAGCTACTTGTACTAAAAAACAAGTAAGTGTAATCCCCCCTAGACAATAAAATATGTTGACATGAGGAGGAACGTATTTACTAGTTATATCATCTGCAATCGCTTGAATCTCGAGACGTTCCTCGAACCAATCATATACTTTATTGAGATAGGTAACCCAAAAAAGACTCCCCCTCTGAGAGCCGTATATGAGAATTTCATCTCGTACGGCTCAAGCCGTAACACACAAATACTGGTTTCAACGGATATGGAATAGCGAGTTTAAAACTTCTTGTGGCTTAGCCGCTTGACTCGATTTGACCCAAAGATATGAAGTAAGAAAAATCCGGAATCTCTTCTTTGTGATGATAATGCCAAGAAATAAAATCTCAAGTTGGCTCGTCCATCTTTCTTTATGTTAATCGTGACAGGCCTCTTGAATCTTCTCTTCCCTATCTTTTTTTTTTAATAGGAATTCTCTTGTTGAGACCCTATGAATCAATTGAAACCTCAGATTCATACTAGAACCACGATGATTTAAGAAAGCCAAAGCTAAACTCAAAGGTTTTCTGAGTAAAAACCATTTGATCATCACTTCTTAAATGAATGTAATAACTCAAAAAAATATAGAGAAAGAGGTTTCTTTCGGTCAAAAGAAGTATGAAGAAAAAAATTGTTTGATTTATAAAAGACCTATTTCCATTTTTTTGAATCCGGTTGCGAGGTCTGAATAATAGGTATGAATCATAGTTCAAATATTTCTTTTCTTGATCTATTCTATATAGTCCGTGCTCCAGAGACTAGAATAAATATCTGACGAGGTAGAATCATCTTGATAGAGATGACAGGTCCATTCTCTGTATTATCAATAGGATCAATTATAACAAGTCACACGCTCATATTCCGGAAATGAAATATCGAAACAAATAAATTTCACGATCGAACTACCAGAATGGTCTATAAATCCAAGTCTTAGGTAATCTTAAGTTGAAGTATTAAGTATTTTAAGCATTAAGTAAGTATAAGTAAAATACTCTTTTTTTATTGAAAAACTAGGACTTCCTAGTTTTTATGAACTAATTAATTGAAATTCCATCCAGTAAAACAGATGAATTATAAATTTCTAAAATAATAGATAGAAATATTGCAAATAGAGCCATTGCAACTCCCATAAGTGGTGTAGTCCCCCACCCTGGAGCTACTTTTCCATATTCCGAATTCAATGGTTTCAATAAACTCCCTACGCCAGTTCGTCTTGGTCCAGATCTAGAACTACTCTCAACGGTTTTTGTAGCCATAAA